GTATGGAGTAGGAAACTATCTGTATGATTTCATTATGGGGCTTGTGTCGGATTTAGTATTGATTTTTAGAAAAAAGTGTTTAAATATCTAGGGACCAAGCAGTCTAAGGGGGTGGTGAATATTAAAGCAGACGGTTAGTTTTGTGGGGGGTAAGGGGGGTTTGGGCCTCTTTGAGATAGGGTTTTTTGACCCCGGGGGGAATAATAGAGTACTATGTCCTGTAACCATTAATTCAATTACACCTGTTGGTTGTGCTAGTCCAATCAAAAATACACACAGGTCCAGCTACAATTTATCTGACTGTGACAGGGCCTTTCTAAGGCCATAGCTGAGTCGATGCAGGCCCCCCCCCAAAAATAAAAGATACCAAATGTATGAAACCTCAGTTATGTGTGAGCATGGGCTGATTAGTCATTAGTCCATCGAGATGTCTTATTTAAGGGGAACGAGTGGGCGATTTTAAATTAAAATGGTCCTGAAGTAAGAACCAGATGTCTTATAAAGATCATTATTTAGCTACCCCCACAAGATATGGGCCCGGTGCGAGAAGAGGGATCCCTGCCGAGCGGGTTGCTGGTTTCACGCGGCATGGTGATTAAGCTCGTGATCTAATGGAGCGGCCATAGGATATAATGGTTATGAAGGGCTAGTGGACATATAATATGTAAGAGCATGCAAATTATGTGCTTTGTAAAATTAATAATATTTAATACGAGCTTTAACAAGCCGTATGGAGAAATAAATGAATGCACAATAATACATAGCATGTATATATATATTTATAAAGAAAGACTAAGACAGTAGTATGTATATGTTTATATACATGGTAGTTGCAGTAGAATGGTTTGGAGCAGGTTGTTTTTAATACTGACATGGTACTGCAGTATTTTAATAATTATATATAAGTTGTATTCAAGGAGTAGTTTATAAAGAATTCCAGCTTTGGGTGTTGGTGGTGAGGTTTAAATGTCTCTTCCTTGAGTCTTAGGGAGGAGTGGGGTTCTCCTTTTTCGGTTTACAAGACCGAAGTATTTTATATACTACAAAGACTCTTCATTTTAGGAGTTTGTTCTCAATAATGCTGGCTGTTGGTATTAGCACTAGAATTAAAAGGAAATATAAGATAGATGCTAATTGGCCTACGATAATATACGGGTGTTCTACAGGCTGACCTCCGATTCATGTTAGGGTTAAGAGGTCTGCAATTAAAGTTCAAAATAGGAGTTGGCTAAAGGGCCGAAATATCATGCTTCGTTGTTTGGAGGTTTGGAGTATTGGGACTAGTACTAGGATGAGGATGGAAAGTAGTAATGCTAGTACTCCCCCCAGTTTGTTGGGGATTGATCGTAGGATTGCATATGCGAAGAGGAAATATCACTCTGGTTTAATGTGTGCTGGAGTGCTCAGTGGGTTTGCTGGGACATAGTTATCAGGGTCACCTAGAAGGTCGGGTGAAAATAAGGTTAGTGTTAGTAAGGTCAGGATTAATAGTAGGATACCTAGGATGTCCTTGATTGTATAATAAGGGTGAAAGGGGATTATGTCTATGTTGGACGGAATTCCTGTGGGGTTGTTTGAGCCTGTTTCGTGGAGAAATAGTAAGTGGACGATTATTAGTGCTGTAATGATGAATGGGAGAATAAAGTGGAAGGCGAAGAAACGTGTTAATGTTGCTTTGTCTACAGAGAACCCGCCTCAGATCCACTCCACTAGTGTGCTGCCAATATAAGGGATTGCTGACAAGAGGTTTGTGATGACGGTAGCACCTCAAAATGATATTTGCCCTCAGGGTAGAACGTAGCCTACAAATGCGGTGGCTATGACTATTAGTAGTAGGAGTACACCAATATTTCATGTTTCTTGGAATATGTAGGAGCCGTAATACAGGCCACGTCCGATGTGGATATAGAGGCAAATGAAGAACATAGAGGCTCCGTTTGCGTGGAGGTATCGAATGATTCAGCCGTAATTTACGTCTCGACAGATGTGTGTGACTGATGAAAAGGCGGTAGAGGTGTCTGGTGTGTAGTGTATTGCTAGAAATAGGCCTGTTAGGATTTGTATGATCAGGCAGAGGCCTAGTAAGGAGCCAAAATTTCATCACGAGGAGATGTTTGATGGGGCGGGGAGATCGATAAGTGCGTTGTTAATAATTTTTATTAGTGGGTGTGTTTTTCGGATGTTGGTCATTAGGGTTCTCATAGTTGAATTACAACGATGATTTTTCATGTCATTGGTCATGGTTGGAGTCCATGTGAGAGTAATGATAATATATGCTGTTTTTATTATAAGTGTTATTTTTGTAATTAGTCTTGTGGGGGTTTCATCGAAGCCTTCGCCTATTTACGGGGGTCTAGGGTTGATTGTGGGTGGTGCTGTGGGGTGTGGAATTGTTTTTAGTTTTGGGGGCTCATTTCTAGGTTTGATAGTGTTTTTGATTTATTTAGGGGGAATATTGGTTGTATTTGGTTACACAACGGCTATGGCTACCGAGCAGTACCCTGAAGTTTGGGTTTCTAATAAAGTTGTGTTAGGGGGGTTTCTTTTAGGTTTAGTTGTAGAGTCTTTAGTGGTGTTTTGTGTTTTGGGAGGGGAGAAAGTGAGTTTTGTGTTTGAGTTTAATGGATTAGGGGATTGAGTTATTTATGATACGGGAGATTCTGGGTTTTTTAGTGAAGAAGCCATAGGTATTGCTGCTTTATATAGTTATGGTACTTGATTGGTTATTGTTACCGGGTGGTCGTTGTTTATTGGTGTTGTGGTTATCATGGAAATTACTCGGGGTAATTAAATAGTAATATGACAAGGGTTATAGTGATGAGAAAAGATAGGAAGTACAATTTGATAAGGCCTTTTTGGTTTGAAGTTAGTAAGGAGGCCTTTAGTTGGATAGAGGTTATGGTTTTTGGTAGGATAATTTCTGTTCAGGTTAGGTCTAGTAGAGAGGTTGCGAGTTTTTGGCCTATTGTTAGGATTAGGTGAGGAGGTAGGCGGTGTATAATAGTAGGGAAGTAGCCTAGTAGGGTAGAGAAGTTGGTAAAGTTTGATAGGTGAGGGTATTTTAGGTTTTTTGAATAGGTGTTGATTTCGAGTGCGATGATGAAGCCTAGAGTTGTCACTATTAGAGCCGTTAGTTTTAGATGTAAGGGTATGGTTATTAAGGGGGTGGTTATTGGGGGTATGTTGTTGGAGAGGATAAACCCGGCAAAAATACTTCCGACTAGTAGGCGCTTAATGGGGTTGATTAGTGCGGGGTTGGTTTCATTGATGTTTATGAGAGGGGAGAAGCGGGGTTGTTCTAGTAGAGTGTAGAAAATGATGCGAGTGCTATAGACAGCTGTTAGGGAGGTGGCAATTAGTGTTAGTAGTAGGGCTCAGGCGTTGGTATAAGACGAAGTGGCGGCCTCGATAATGGGGTCTTTGGAGTAAAATCCTGTGAGGAACGGGACTCCTGTTAGTGCGAGGCAGCCAGTGATGAGGGCGGTTGTAGTAAAGGGAAGGATTTTGTATAATCCTCCTATTTTTCGGATATCTTGTTCGTTATTTAGGTTGTGGATGATGGAGCCGGAGCACAGGAATAGCATAGCTTTAAAGAAGGCGTGTGTGCAGATGTGCAGGAATGCTAGATGAGGTTGATTGAGGCCCACAGTTACTATTATCAGACCAAGTTGGCTAGAGGTGGAGAAGGCAATGATTTTTTTAATATCATTTTGGGTTAGGGCGCAAATGGCTGTAAATAAGGTGGTAAGGGCGCCTAGGGAGAGTATTATCGTTTGGATGGGTTTGTTATTTTCTATTAAAGGGGAGAAGCGGATAAGTAGGAAAACTCCTGCTACAACTATTGTGCTTGAGTGGAGTAAGGCTGAGACCGGGGTGGGACCTTCTATTGCCGAGGGTAGTCAAGGGTGTAATCCGAATTGGGCTGATTTTCCAGCTGCGGCTAGTGTGAGTCCTATAAGGGGGAGGTTTGAGGGGTTTTGGCTGAGTACAAAGATTTGCTGTAGGTCTCATGAGTTTGTGTTGGATAGGAATCAGGCTATAGATAGAAGAAACCCAATGTCCCCAATGCGGTTATATAAGATTGCTTGAAGGGCGGCCGTGTTGGCATCTGTTCGTCCGAATCACCAGCCAATTAATAAGAAGGATATGATTCCGACTCCTTCTCATCCAACGAGCAGTTGAAAGAGGTTATTGGCTGTAACTAGGATGAGTATAGTAATTAGGAAAATAAGTAAATACTTGAAGAATTGGTTGATATTAGGGTCAGAGTGTATATACCATATTGAGAATTCTATAATTGACCATGTAATGAATAATGCCACAGGTATAAATATGAGTGAAAAGTAGTCTATTTTAAAGCTGAGGGTTAGTTTAAAAGTGTGGATAGTAATTCAGTGTCAGTTTGAGATAAGTATTTCTTGATTTGTGTGGATGAATATGGTTATGGGGATTAGGCTAATGATGAAGGCTGACAGGGTCATGTTTTTCACATAGTGTTGATAGTTGCTGTTTTTATAGAGGTTTGTACTAGATGCCATAATTGGGGTGATCAGTATGAGTAGTGTGAGTAGGGTGGATGAGGTGAATAAGTCTATTACTTTTATTTGGAGTTGCACCAAGTTTTTGGTTCCTAAGACCAACGGATAACTGCTATCCTTTAAAAGTTTGAAAAAGCCACATTGTTAGGTGTGGGTGGCATGAATTAGCAGTTCTTGCAGTACTTTTTCGGTAAGTAAGAAGTTCTATCTTCTGTTTTTAGCTTCACGGACTAATGTTCTTTTTAAACTATACTTACAATAAAGGGGGCCCAGAATGATCTTAGGGCTTAGTGATAAGAGTAGAAGAGGAATGATGTGTAAAGCTATTAAGGCGTGTTCTCGTGTAAAAGAGGGGGTGAGGTTGTTAATATGGTGGGTGTGTTTACCGCGTTGTGTTATGATTAGCATATATAGGGAATAGAGGGCTGTGATTACGACATTTGTTCCTATGAGGATGATGGTGAGGTTTGATCATGAGAAAGTTGACATAATTACAAGCAACTCTCCGATCAGATTGATGGTAGGGGGTAGGGCGAGGTTTGTTAGAGATGCCAATAGTCATCAAGCAGCTATTAGTGGGAAGAAGATTTGTAGGCCTCGTGCTAGAATTATAGTTCGGCTGTGGGTTCGTTCGTAATTTGAATTTGCTAGGCAGAATAGTATGGAGGATGTAAGACCATGGGCAATTATTAGAGCGGAGGCCCCTATGTAACTTCAGGGAGTTTGGATGAGAATAGCTGCGATGACGAGTGCTATGTGGCTGATTGAGGAGTATGCGATTAATGACTTTAGGTCTGTTTGGCGTAAACAGATAGAGCTAGTTATAATTATTCCTCATAGGGATAGTGCGAGGAATGGGTAGGCTATATGTCCTGTTAAGGGGTTGAGGATAGATGTAATTCGTAGTATGCCGTAGCCTCCAAGTTTTAATAGTACGGCTGCAAGTACTATTGAACCTGCAATAGGGGCTTCTACGTGTGCTTTTGGTAGTCAGAGATGAAGTCCATAGAGGGGTATTTTTACTAGGAAAGCCACTATGCAAGCTAACCATATGAAAATATTAGATCATGAGGTGGGTAGTGGCTGGGTTCAGTACTGTAATAGAAGAAAGTTGAGAGTGCCTAGTGTGTTTTGTAGATATGTTAGTGTCACTAGTAAGGGGAGGGATCCTATAAGTGTGTAGAACAGGAAATAGAGTCCTGCGTTGAGTCGTTCTGCTTGACTGCCTCAACGGGTGATGATAATGAGGGTGGGAATTAGTGTAGCTTCAAATATAATATAAAATATGATTAGTTCTATGGCAGTGAAAGTTATGATTAAGAGGGTTTGTAATACAATTAGTATTGTAATATAAAGTTTTTTTCGGGTGAGGGGTTCTTTTAGGAGGTGCGACTGGCTTGCTATTAGTATTAGCGGGAGAAGTCATATTGTTAGTATTAGTAGTGGCGTAGAAAGGGGGTCAGAGAAGAATATTGAGGAGTAGTTGAGACTATTGTCGTTGAATTGATTGAGTAGGAGAAGGCTTGTGAAGCTAATTAATAGGCTGTGAGTTGTGGTGTTGATTCAAATAAAACTGTTTTTTGATAGTCAGGTCAGAGGTATTAATATAATAGTAGGGATGATAAATTTTAGCATTGGAGAAGATTAAGGTTTTGTACGTGGTCGGTACCGTATGTATTGGAAATTATAACTAATAGGGCTAGTCCAATAGCTGCTTCGCAGGCTGCAAATACCAAGAGGATAATTGGTGCTATGTTGGCTAGGGTGAAGTGTGAGTTTAGGATGGTGAGGGTTATTAGGATGAACAATGATAACACCATGCCCTCTAGGCATAGTAATGCAGATATCAGGTGGGATCGATACATTAGTAGGCCCGTAAGAGATATAGTAAAGGCTATTAGGATGTTAATGTGGACTAAAGACATTTGGTACTTGTGAATTTAAATCACAGTCTAGTGGGTCGAAATCACTTATTTTACTTTAAACTAAGTATCATATTTGTCTCATTCTAGACCTTTTTGGGTTCATTCATAGGCCAGACTAGCCGCTAGAAGGGAGATTAGGAATAAGGTTATGAGAAGTATAGTTTTTAGGTTGTTTGTTTGAATTGCTCAGGGTAGGGGGAGTAGGAGAGCAATTTCTAGGTCAAAGAGAAGAAAGGTAATCGCCACTAAGAAGAATTTTATGGAGAACGGTAGACGAGCAGACCCTATTGGGTCAAAACCGCACTCGTAAGGACTAGTTTTTTCTGCATATGTGTTTAGTTGGGGGAGTCAGAAGGCGATGAGTATGAGTAGTAAAGCTAGAGTTGTATTTGTTAGCAGTGTTAGTAGGAAGTTTATTGTTCTTTTTCGGGGTAGACCGAAACCAACTGATTGGAAGTCAGTTGTACTAATTAATACTAAAAGAACTATGAGCCTCATCAATAGATAGATACATAAAGGAACAATCATACGACATCTACGAAATGTCAGTATCAAGCAGCGGCTTCAAAGCCAAAGTGGTGGTTTGATGTGAAGTGGAATGTCAGTTGACGTATGAAGCAGATAATAAGAAAAGTCGATCCGATGATGACATGTAATCCGTGGAAGCCTGTGGCTACAAAAAATGTAGACCCGTAGACTCCGTCTGAAATTGTAAATGGAGCTTCATAGTATTCTGATGCTTGAAGGAGGGTGAAATAGAGGCCAAGCATAATTGTGATAAGAAGGGCTTGGAGTGTATGTTTGCGGTTTCCTTCTATAAGGCTATGGTGAGCTCAAGTAATAGATACGCCGGAAGCTAATAACACAGAGGTGTTGAGAAGTGGGACTTCTAGTGGGTTTAAGGGATGAATGCCTGCTGGTGGTCAAGAACCACCTAGTTCAGGGGTAGGGGCAAGACTTGAGTGATAGAAGGCTCAAAAGAAGCCCGTGAAAAATAGGACTTCTGATAGAATGAAAAGAATTATACCATACCGAAGCCCCTTTTGGACGGTTGGGGTATGATGGCCTTGGAAGGTGCTTTCTCGAATAATATCTCGTCACCATTGGTACATTGTTAGGGTGTTTGTAAGTAGGCCTAGAGTTAGTAAAATTGCTGAGTTGAAGTGGAATCATATGACTAAGCCTGATGTTATAAGAAATGCTGAGAGGGCTCCTGTAAGGGGTCAAGGACTGGGGTTTACTATGTGATATGAATGTGTTTGGTGGGTCATTATGTATTGTCTTGCAAGTACAAGCTTACTAGTAGGGTAAATACGTAGGCTTGGATTAAGGCTACGGCGAACTCAAGGATGACTAGTAAAGTAAGGATAATGAATGTAATGAGGGCTGTAGGTAGACTGATACTTGTCAATGCTAGGGTTGCACTTCCAATTAGGTGTAATAATAAGTGGCCTGCTGTGATGTTGGCTGTTAATCGTACTGCTAAGGCTAAGGGCTGAATAAACAGGCTAATAGTTTCGATTATTACTAGTATAGGGATTAGAAAGGTGGGGGTGCCTAGTGGTAAAAGGTGGGCTAAGGATGTTTCTATTTTGTTGCGGAAACCCATGACGACGGTGCCAGCTCATAGAGGGACAGCCATGCCTAGGTTTATTGAGAGTTGGGTAGTAGGTGTAAATGAGTGGGGTATTATTCCAAGAAGGTTTGTAGAGGCAATAAATAAGAAAAGTGAAATAAGCATGAGAGATCAGGTTTGTCCTTTGAGGTTATGTGTGATTATTAGCTGTTTTGATGTGAGTTTAGTTAATCATTGTTGGATAGCGACTATTCGATTGGTGATTAGTCGATTTGGTGTTGGGAATAATAGGGCGGGGAATATGATAATTAGGGTGGTGATGGGGATGCCCAGTATTACTGGGACTACGAAAGGGGCAAATAGATTTTCGTTCATGTGTGATTTCAGGGGGCTTGTTGTTCTTGTATTTTAGTAGGTGTTGGTTTAGGGGTGGGGGAGTAGAGGTGTTTTGAGATTTTTAGTTGGAGTAGCGCGAAGAGGGTAAAGATCATAGAGAGGATTGTTAGAAGTCATGTGGATGTGTCTAGTTGTGGCATGTCATTAAGGGGAGCCTGTAAGTCCCAATCTTTAACTTAAAAGGTTAACGCTAGTTTAGCTTCTTAATGAGATTATAGTATGGATGCAGATCATTTTTCAAAGTTCTCTAAGGGTACTAATTCGAGAACGATTGGTATAAAACTATGATTTGAGCCACAGATTTCTGAACATTGCTCGTAGAATAAGCCTGGTCGTGTTGATATTAAGGTTGTTTGGTTTAGGCGTCCAGGGATTGCATCTGTTTTTAGGCCTAGGGAGGGCACAGCTCATGAGTGTAGCACGTCTTCGGAGGAGACTAGTATTTGGATTGTTATTTGTATAGGTAAGACTATTCGATTGTCCACTTCTAGTAGTCGTAGTTCTCCTGGTTTTAGGTCTGATGTTGGGATTATGTAAGAGTCGAAGTTTAGGTCTTCATAGTCAGTGTATTCGTAGCTTCAGTATCATTGGTGGCCTATTGTTTTTACAGTAAGAGAAGGGTTATTAATTTCATCTATTATGTAGAGGATTCATAGGGAGGGTAAGGCAATTAGAATTAAAATGGTGTCTGGGAGGATAGTTCAAACCATCTCTACTTCTTGGGCGTCTATTGTGCTGGTATGTGTTAGTTTGGTTGTAAGTATTATGGTGATGATATAGAGGACCAGGGAGCTAATTAGGAAAATAATTATTAATGTATGATCATGGAAGTGTAGGAGTTCTTCTATAATGGGTGATGTTGCATCTTGGAAGCCTAGATGAAAGGGATATGCCATGGAGATATACAGAATTTTCACTTGTGACTTAACTTTGACAAAGTTATGTAAGGCTTTACTAATATCTCATTTATAAAGAAAGACATAGTGATTATGGTGTTGGCTTGAAACCAATTAGAGAGGGTTCAATTCCTTCCTTTCTTGATCATTTGGGTTGACATATGTCGGCTCCTCAAATGTATGAGAGGGTGGAGGACATCCATTTAATCATTCAAGGTTTGTGGAGGTGAGGTCTACTGTTAATACTTCTCGTTTGGATGTAAATGCTTCTCAGGTAATGAAAATTATTAGTATAACTGCTGTTAGTGAGATGAAAGAGCCTATTGATGAAATGGTGTTTCATGTTGTGTAGGCGTCTGGGTAATCGGAGTATCGACGAGGTATTCCAGATAGGCCAAGGAAGTGTTGTGGGAAGAATGTTATGTTAACACCTACGAATATAATCACAAATTGGGTTTTTGTTCATGTTGGGTTGAGTGTATAGCCTGAAAATAGTGGGAACCAGTGGACAAAGCCCCCTATAATGGCGAAAACAGCCCCCATTGAAAGCACATAGTGGAAGTGGGCAACTACGTAGTAGGTATCGTGGAGGATAACATCTAGGGATGAGTTAGCTAAGATAATACCAGTTAAGCCACCTACTGTAAATAGGAAAATAAAGCCCAAGGCTCATATTAGAGCAGGAGATCATTTGATGTTCCCTCCATGAAGCGTTGCTAATCAGCTAAAGACTTTTACCCCTGTGGGGATAGCAATAATTATAGTGGCTGATGTAAAGTATGCTCGTGTGTCTACGTCTATTCCGACTGTAAACATGTGATGAGCTCATACAATAAAACCTAGGAAGCCAATGGAGACCATAGCCCACACCATCCCCATATACCCGAAGGGTTCTTTTTTTCCTGAGTAGTATGTTACGATGTGCGAGATTATTCCAAAACCAGGTAGAATTAGAATATATACTTCGGGGTGACCGAAAAATCAGAATAAGTGTTGATATAGGACAGGATCACCCCCTCCTGCAGGGTCGAAGAAAGTTGTGTTTAGGTTTCGGTCGGTCAATAGTATAGTAATCCCGGCTGCTAGGACGGGTAGTGATAGTAAGAGTAACACTGCCGTAACTAGGACGGATCATACGAAAAGAGGTGTTTGGTATTGGGTCATAGCAGGCGGTTTTATGTTAATGATGGTTGTAATGAAATTAATAGCCCCAAGGATTGAAGACACGCCGGCTAGATGCAGAGAGAAGATGGTAAGGTCCACTGAGGCCCCTGCGTGTGCTAGATTTCCCGCTAGAGGGGGATACACGGTTCAGCCTGTGCCTGCACCGGCTTCGACTACGGAGGATGCCATTAGTAACAGGAAAGAGGGAGGAAGCAGTCAGAAGCTCATGTTGTTTAGACGAGGGAATGCTATATCAGGAGCTCCGATTATTAAAGGAACCAGTCAGTTACCAAACCCTCCGATTATAATGGGTATTACTATGAAAAAGATTATCACGAAAGCATGAGCTGTTACTAACACATTATAGATTTGGTCATCTCCGATAAGTGAGCCAGGTTGACCCAATTCAGCGCGGATTAATAAGCTTAGGCCGGTACCTACTATTCCTGCCCAGGCACCAAATAGTAGATATAGAGTACCAATGTCTTTGTGATTGGTAGAGAATAGTCATCGGTTTATGAACATAGGTAAAATGGCCGAGTAGGCATTAGACTGTAAATCTAAAGACAGGGGTAAAAATCCCCTTTTTGCCAGGTCCTGTAGTGAATAATCATTTTGAATTGCAAATTCAAAGAAGCAGCTTCAATCCTGCCGGGACTTCTCCCGCCTTTTTTTTCTCGCGGCGGGAGAAGTAGATTGAAGCCAGTTGATTAGGGTATTTAGCTGTTAACTAAAAGTTCGTGGGAGATGTATCCCTCCAATCTAGTGAGGATTTAGCTTAATTAAAGTGTTTGATTTGCATTCAATTGATGTGAGATATGGTCTTGCAATCCTTATTAAGCAGGGGTTAAGTAAGATTATACTTGCTTAGGGCTTTGAAGGCTCTTGGTCTAATTTAACCTAAACCCCTATAATAGAATATAATATGTTGGTGTGAGAGGTAGAAGTATAGTGGATAATACAATTGCTGTTGGTAAGAGAGTTATTTGTTTTGTAGGGTGGAATTGTCATTTTATCTTTATGTTGTTGGTAGAGGGAAATAGGGTTAGTGCTGTGGAATAGGCAAGGCGTATATAGAAGTATAGGTTGAGCAGGGCTGTGACAGCTATAAGGGTTGGTAAGATAAGGGTGTCATTTTTTGTTAGCTCTTGAATAATCATCCATTTGGGTATGAATCCTGTGAGTGGGGGGAGTCCTCCTATGGATAGTAGGGTGAGTATGGTGAAGGTTGTTATAACAGGTGTTGTATTTCATGTTTGGGACAAGAGCAGTGTAGTGGTGGTAGTGTTTTGGATGAGTAGTATGAATATAGTAAAAGTTATAATAATATAAATTAATAGATTTAGTAGGGTGAGAGTTGAGTTATATAGTAGGATAGAGGTTATTCAACCCATGTGGGCAATTGACGAATAAGCTATGATTTTTCGAAGTTGTGTTTGGTTTAGTCCTCCCCAGCCTCCAATGAGGATGGATAGGAAAGATATGGTAATTATTAGGTGTAGGTTGATTGATGGTGAGATTTGATAGAGGATTGAAATAGGTGCAATTTTTTGTCACGTGAGAAGGATTAATCCTGTGGTTAGAGGGATGCCTTGTGTGACCTCTGGTACTCAAAAGTGGAAGGGTGATAACCCTAGTTTAATGGCCAGGGCTATTGTTATTAGAGCAGATGCTGTTGGGTCGAATAGCTTTATGATGGTTCATTGGCCGGAGTGTATTAGATTAAGGATGACTGCCAGTATGAGTAATGTGGATGCTGTAGCTTGTGTTAGAAAGTATTTGGTTGAGGCTTCTGTGGCTCGAGGGGATGGTTTTTTTATTATGATGGGGATGATAGCTATCATGTTTATTTCTAATCCAATTCAGGCAAATAGTCAGTGAGAGCTAATTATTACAATTATTGTACTTAGGATAAGAGTTATTAGTAGAGTAATGGAGATGAGTGGGTTAATTAGTATGGGAAGGGTATGAACCAACATTTTCGGGGTATGGGCCCGATAGCTTAATTAGCTGACCTTACTATATAGATTATGGTGTGATGTGGTAGCACGGGGAATTTTGAATTCTCAGGAGTAGGTTCGATTCCTATTATTCTAGAAATAAGAGGGCTCAAACCTCTATTATTTACTCTATCAAAGTAATTCTTTTGTCAGACATATTTCTTAGGTCTAGGCTTGTGGAGGAATGCCCGCTGTTATAATGGGTAGTGAGACGTGTCATATGCAGAGGGCTAGTGTTAGTGGAAGAAAGTTTTTTCAGAGTAGGTGTATTAATTGGTCATATCGGAATCGAGGGTAGGATGCTCGAATTCATAGGAAGGATATTGTTAATAGCAGGGATTTGATGATTAGGTTTATTGTGCATAGTTCTGGCATGTGGGGATTATGAGATGTGCCTAGAAATAAGATAGTTGTGAACATATTTATTATAATAATGTTAGCGTATTCTGCTAGGAAAAAGAGGGCGAAAGGACCTGCTGCGTATTCTACATTAAAGCCGGATACCAGCTCTGATTCTCCTTCTGTGAGGTCAAAGGGGGCTCGGTTGGTTTCTGCTAGGGTAGAGGTAAATCATATTATGGCTAATGGTCATGAGGGGAAGAGTAGTCATAATTTTTCTTGTGTGGTACTTAGTGTTGATAGGGTGAAGGAGCCGTTTATTAAGAGTACTGATAGTAGAATAATGGCTAATGTTACTTCGTAAGAAATTGTTTGTGCTACTGCTCGTAGTGCTCCAATTAGAGCATATTTTGAGTTGGAGGCCCATCCTGATCATAGAATGGAGTAGACGGCTAGGCTAGACATTGCTAGTATGAATAACACTCCTAGGTTTATGTTGATCAGGGAGTGTGGTATAGGTAGAGGGGCTCACATGGTGAGGGCCAGGGTTAGTGCGAGTACAGGTGCGATGATGAATATAGTGGTGGAGGATGTAGCTGGTCGTAGGGGTTCTTTAGTAAATAGCTTAATTGCGTCGGCAAAGGGTTGTAATAGGCCGTATGGACCTACGATGTTTGGCCCCTTTCGGAGTTGTATGTAGCCTAGGATTTTGCGTTCAACTAAAGTAAGAAAAGCAACAGCTAGGAGGATAGGGAGAATGAGTATTAAAATGTTAATTATAAACATTTGTTGGGGAGAGGATTTGAACCTCTGGGTATAAAGGCTTAAGTTTTATGCAATTGCCGTACTCTGCCACCCCAACAAAGCCCTGGTCTCGGGCATAATATATTTGCGCTAGTTTATTAGGTTAAGACGGAATCACTAATTGTTTAAAGGCGCTTTTTTGAAGTTGGCCTTATTTCTCTTGTCCTTTCGTACTAGGAGAAATGCGTAATAGATAGAAACCGACCTGGATTACTCCGGTCTGAACTCAGATCACGTAGGACTTTAATCGTTGAACAAACGAACCCTTAATAGCTGCTGCACCATTAGGATGTCCTGATCCAACATCGAGGTCGTAAACCCTATTGTCGATATGGACTCTAGAATAGGATTGCGCTGTTATCCCTAGGGTAACTTGTTCCGTTGATCAAAAACTTGGATCAATAAGTGATACTACACTTTGGCCAGTAGGCCTAGGTTTTAATCACTCGGAGGGTTTTTTGTGCTCCGAGGTCACCCCAACCGAAATTGTCAACCCATATAAAATTTTGTTATCCCTTAGGTGGTACTGTTTTGTGATTTTTGGGTTGATTAATTAAAGCTCCATAGGGTCTTCTCGTCTTATTTTATTATCCCCGCCTCTTCACGGGGAGGTCAATTTCACTGATTAAAAGTAAGAGACAGTAAAACCCTCGTGTGGCCATTCATACAAGTCCTTATTTAGAGAACAAGTGATTATGCTACCTTTGCACGGTCAAAATACCGCGGCCGTTTAACGATTAAGTCACTGGGCAGGCAGTGCCTCTAATACTAGTTATGCTAGAGGTGATGTTTTTGGTAAACAGGCGGGGTTTGTGCTTGCCGAGTTCCTTTTACTTTTTTTAATCTTTCCTTAGTGCACGCCTGTGTTGGGTTAACAGTGTATTTAATAAATAATTTAGTGTTGGGTTGTATTTATTAACTGTTAATTATCAGTATAGTATCAGTTACTGATGTAAGCTTGTGCGAGGAGAAAATTTTTCTTGTTACTCATATTAACAGTATTGCTTCTATAGTTAAATAGATTAGTCCAATAATCAAGCTAGGAGTTGTTTTATCTATTGTTGGGATTAAAACTTGTTTTTGTTGTTGAGCTTGAACGCTTTCTTAATTGGTGGCTGCTTTTAAGCCAACTATGGTTTGAGTTTTATGTTACTCTCTAGTAAAGGTTGTATCCGTTTCTAAAAAGCTGTACCTTTTTAGACTAACAGTTAAACATACGTTAAAACTTGATGGGGTATTTAGTATTGTTTAATGTTGAACTGAAATTCCTTTTTTGGACAACCAGCTATCACCAGGCTCGTTAGGCTTTTCACCTCTACTTATAAGTCTTCTCACTATTTTGCCACATAGATGAGTTTGTCCTAGTCACTGCTTGTAAGTAGCTCGTCTGGTTTCGGGTATTTTAACTTAAGGTCTCTTTGCTAAATTATTGCTAGTTAAGTCATTATGCAAAAGGTACAAGGGGTAAGCTTTGCTTTTTTTTACTTTTATTGATTCTTTCATCTTTCCCTTACGGTACTTTCTCTATAGCGCCACTGGTAATTAAATTTCTATCTCCTATACTTTAAACGTGTGGTGAATGTTTTATTTGGTTGATTCATGATAGTAGTAATGGGGAGAGGGTGGGCTAGGTATAGTTCAAGATGTGCACGAATTGTGGAATCTTCTAGGTGTAAACTAGATGCTTTGTTTAAGCTACATCTTGTTTATTCCAAGCACACCTTCCGGTACGCTTACCTTGTTACGACTTGTCTCCTCTTGTATGCTTGCTTAGCAGGGATTAGTGATCTAGGGCTCTGCTGTGATACTTGAGGAGGGTGACGGGCGGTGTGTGCGTGCTTCATGGCCTTATTCAATTAAGCATTCTATTCTTAATTTACTGCTAAATCCTCCTTTAGTTTTTAGATTTCATAAAAACTTTCGTGTGGGTTTAAGGGGTGTTCTTGTTATAGAAAATGTAGCCCATTTCTTCCCAACCCATAGGTTACACCTTGACCTAACGTTTTTATGTGCTGTAATTATGCTTACTTTTATTCCTTTTTAGGGTTTGCTGAAGATGGCGGTATATAGACTGAAGTAGCAAGGGCTGGTGAGGTTGATCGTGGTTTATCGTTTACAGAACAGGCTCCTCTAGAGGGATGTGAAGCACCGCCAAGTCCTTTGAGTTTTGGGCTGTTGCCGATAGTACTCTGGCGAATAGTCTTGTTTCAGGACTACTTAGGTTTACGACTAGGCATAGTGGGGTATCTAATCCCAGTTTGGGTCTTAGTTGTCGTGTACTCGGTTTGTGGTAAAGTTACTTTCGTGGTTTAGCTTAGGCTTAGTTATGGCTTTTTACAGCTTAGCTAAGATTTGACTTTATTCTATACTACTCCTTGACACCCTTTACGCCGTATGTCTATTAGCTCGGGTCAATCGTATGACCGCGGTGGCTGGCACGAAATTTACCAACCCTGATTAGCATGGCTAGGTCAAACTTTCGTTCATAGCCTAATTTTTGTCACTGCTGTCTCCCGTGGGGGTGTGGCTAAGCAAGGCGTTGTGAGCTACTAATGTAGTGTGCTTGATGCCTGCTCCTTTTGGTCTCTATGATTTGAAGGGCATTCTCACTGGGATGCGGATGCTTGCATGTGTAAGGCTGCTAAGAACTAATAGAAAGGCCAGGACCAAACCTTTGTGTTGATGGGGCGATAGGCCCATCTAGACATTTTCAGTGTCTTGCTTTTGAAAATTTAAGCTACATTAAC